TCTTCTCATTGACTCGATTATGTGAATGAGCCTCTAATTATATACTTAATGTAATGAGTTAAAATTAAGGTAAAGTAAAAAGCTTGATAAGTTACTCTTTTATCAAAAATAGAAGAAATGATAAAAAAAATTATTGAATAATATAATGAAATAATGAAAAAAGAGTTTCTTTTTTGAATGAAGTTACACGACCCAGTTCCTATTATTAGTTTACCCAGGAGTTCTTCAAAAAATAGAATTGGTTGATTGAAATCGTGGGATGAATAGATGTTACAGATTCGCTTTATATACCTGTTACTTTTTCTTTGTTAGTGCCGTCTATAATGATAGATGAATCTAAAACTTTCATTTCAATTGAAAATTATTCTTTCCATTGGTATTTTGGCCTATCCTACTATTTTGAAAAAATAGAAACTTAGGTAAGTGCTTTAGAACTATATGCATAAAAAAATTGATTTAGCTCCTTCATGCTTACTATAACCAGTTATTTCGGTTTTCTACTAGCGGCTTTAACTATAACGTCAGCTCTATTGATTGGTCTGAGCAAAATACGACTTATTTAAAATTAATATTTGAAAAACAAAATCCATAAAAAGAAATGAAATCAATCATTAGTTACTTAACGCGCCAATTGTCCATTCTTGGTCATTGAGATTCGTGCCAATTCGGATTAATATTTAGGTATAGATATTACCTATTTTTTTCTCCTTTCAAACAAAATGAAATGATTGAAGTTTCTCTATTTGGAATCGTGTTAGGCCTAATTCCTATTACTTTGGCTGGATTATTCGTAACTGCATATTTACAATACAGGCGGGGTGATCAGTTGGACCTTTGATTAATTAACATCTCCTTTTTGAATTGACCTCCTCGTTTACAGGAGGTCAAATTCCGATTGCTGTACAAGTTACTGAATTTATTTCACGATCTAAGAAAGAAAAAAATCACGCTCTGTAGGATTTGAACCTACGACATCGGGTTTTGGAGACCCACGTTCTACCGAACTGAACTAAGAGCGCTTTCTAGATAAGACCCTAAAGAAAAGGATTCTCTTTTGTTTTGAATCGATCTCAACGGATCCCTCGTTACTGCTCTTTTGTATTTTTTGTCTTTTGAACAGTAATAAGTAGGGATGACAGGATTTGAACCCGTGACATTTTGTACCCAAAACAAACGCGCTACCAAGCTGCGCTACATCCCTTCAATTTCTCTACAGTGTCATTGTAGAGAATTCCTGTCTTGTTTTCCACATTGTTATTTTCTCCACAGATATACATAAAATTTATGCCCATTTCGTCTTTTTGGTTTCATTTAACATATAAATAATAGTAAAAGACTTGTATACATATGAAATACAGAACCCACCGTAAAAGTATAATATATAAATTATTTAGGAAATACTCGGTAAGTAGGGGGTATTTTTTTCTGTTTTAATAAAAGAAAAATATGATTTATTTAATAGATTATTGTATAATTCAATTAGGGATTCTGTGTACAACTAGAAGAGGTCCTTAACTACATATCTGATCATATATGCATTATTTTTATGTATTACAATAAAAGAAGGAGGGTTTTGAATGCGAGATCTAAAAACATATCTCTCCGTGGCACCAGTTCTAAGCACGTTATGGTTTGGAGCTTTAGCGGGTTTATTGATAGAGATTAATCGTTTTTTTCCGGATGCGTTGACATTCCCCTTTTTTCATTCTAGTTATTGACATGGAAAGGAATTAAAAAGATTAAAGATACAATCAAATATTTGTGACTAATCCCCCCCTCTTTTCTCTTTTTTCCCTTTTTAGAATTTAGAATAAGGGAGGAAAGAGAAAGAATCAAAACGGATTCAATGTCTGTGAGACTCAGATTCAAGTTTGAATTACATGAATATCGGAATGGGGTAGAATAGAAATGTGGGTCTAAGGCAAGAGTATTTTACAACTGTATTTCAATTTGTAAATAGAGTTTAGAAATCATTGTATTATTTACATTTTCTACGATTTTCATTACTTTATTGATTATTGATTATTGATCTTTTAGATTTGAAGTGAGTAACTTATATTTTTTCCTGCCTTTCTTCTTCGTTTCAAATTGAAAATAGAAGAGTTGAGTAAATCAAAAATTAAAAGGAGGTTCATGGCCAAGGGTAAAGATGTCCGACTAAGGGTAATTTTGGAATGTACCGCTTGTGTCCGAAACGGTGCTAATAAGAGTAAGAGATCGATGGGCATTTCCAGATATATTACTCAAAAGAACCGACAGAATACGCCTAATCGATTAGAATTGAGAAAATTCTGTCGCTATTGTTCCAAACATACCATTCATGGGGAGATAAAAAAATAGAGTACCTCCTTTCAAGGAAATAGAAAAAATAACATTATATATAACTATAACATATATAAAAAAAATCCTATTTCTGAATTCTAATTCATTTTAACCAAAATAGGATTTTCTGGATAAGGAATAAACAAACAAACCATGGATAAATCCAAGCGACCTTTTCTTAAATCCAAGAGAACTTTTCGTAAGCGTTTGCCCCCGATTGAATCGGGGGATCGAATTGATTATAGAAACATGAGTTTAATTAGTCGGTTTATTAGTGAACAAGGAAAAATATTATCTAGACGGGTGAATAGATTGACCTTGAAACAACAACGATTAATTACTACTGCCATAAAACAAGCTCGTATTTTATCTTTGTTACCCTTTCTCAATAATGAGAAACAATTTGAAAGAACCGAGTCGGCCCCCAGAACTACTGGTCTTAGAACTAGTAATAACTAGCCGCCTTACTCTTTCTTCACTAAAATTATAATTCCAACCCTCCTTTGAGTTCGGATTGGTATTTTTTTTGCTCGAAAGATCCGAGAATCTAGATTGAATTATCGTGTCGTAATATAAATACTAAATCGGAAAAGAATAAACTTTTTTATTGAACGTGTTTATTCATTTTGAATATTTTAAAATATTTACTCATAGTAATTTTTATTCTATCCTCCCGGAGTTCATTCTCCGGGGAACTCCGTTTAAATTATTCCGGTGGATTCTACTTCGTTTATGATCTCATTGGAAATCATGTAAAGAGAATTCCTATTGAATATAGCTATTTGTGCAAGTATTTTACGATTAAGAAGCAACTGTTTATTATATAGATCGTGTATTAATCTACTATAACTATAAGTTACTCTATTTTCGCGAATTACTGCGTTTATTCGAGTGATCCACAAACGACGAAAATTTCGCTTTTGCCTATCCCTATCCCGATGAGCCGAAACCAAAGCTCTTATTTTCTGTTGAGTAATAGTTCGAGTAAGTCTTGAATGAGCTCCTCGAAAGCTTGATGCAAATAAACGAATTTTTGTTCTACGTCTCCGAGCTACATATCCCCGTTTAATTCTAGTCATTGAATAAATGAACCTTTGATGAATAACTAATTGATTTCCGTTCTTTCAGTTATTCTTTTCCCCTTTCCTAGTCTTTTAATAACAAAACGGATTTTTCCAATGTATAAAATTAAAATTCCAATGGCTTTGGCTACTATAACCTCCCCGACCACGATTTTTTTAGATATTTCACTGCGAAATACGAAATTGTCTTCTGTTAGGTGTCTAAAAATAGAGTAAATAAAAAAATAAAAGTGGGTTCCATCGTTTTTATGGTTACTTCTTAAACGGTGAGGTCTTTTCTATACACCGGAGCCTTTACTTTATGTTATTGGGAACTTGTATAGTTCCCACTCTTTGGCTCTACCCATGAATTATCCAGTAAAGTAATAGGTCTTTCACAATGAGATCTACCTATACAGTAACGGTATTTAATTATGAAAGTTAGCTGGGTAGCTGACCCTGTTAGTCCGTTCTTGCCAAAGTGGGGACCTAATCTTTTTGTTTTTAAAATAAGATTTCTTCCGCTTAATGGATAACCGTTTGCTATCAATGGAGAATTGAGGTGATTGGATTTGCACCAACGAAAACCATAAATTTCATACACAATGAAGAGATATGATAGATTTTTTTATATTTTATTTTTTATATATTTTATATAGTGGATGAAATTCCTTCTTCCATTCTATCCTATTCAGCGGTACTGATCCTTGATACTGTAAAAGCAGTTTTCTTTTTTTGTGCCAGCTCACGATCTAAACGAGTCGCACATACACCCTAGTACATGTTCCTCGGCGCTGAGGGCATCCCCGAAGCGCAGGGGATTTGGTGACATTTTTTATTGGCTGTCTTGTATTTCTAATAAGTTGTTTAATCGTTGGCATGTTGAATCATATACATAATGAATGGGCTGGTTTAGATTAATCCTAACCGGATGATTTGATTATGAATTACTTATATTTAAAAGAATTAAGAACCTCGGAGATTAAATTTCATGCATGGATTTGCGTGAAATCCATGTATGTTACATTATTTTCATTCAACTGCTACAAGATCAATAATTCCATAAGCTTGTGCTTCTGTTGCTGACATAAAAACATCTCTTTCCATGTCTTCGGATACAACCCATAATGGTTTACCCGTTCTTTGTACATAAACCCTTGTGATGGTTTCACGCAGTTTCAGCAGTTCTTCCGCTTCCAAGATAAATTCTCCCACTTGTGTCTCATAAAAACCACTAGCAGGTTGATGGATCATTACCCTGATGATCATAATAAAAGGTTTCTTTATCTCGCATGATGAAGCGAAGAGAAAAGAAAAATAAGAATAGATAGAATTGAACAACCGTACAGGCATAATTTGTGCATTGCATACGGCTCTACAATAAAATTGACCCTTACCCTTGAAGAAAGAAAATCTATCAGACTTGGGGCAGATAGGTAAATGTAGGTAAATGATCAAAAAGCCATCCTTCCTTTGAGAGGATTTCCAAAATACTATGACGGCTCCGTTGCTGTATATATTTATTTCATTTTGTTGTCTGTGATTCAGCAATCCCAAAGTTTCTTTTTGATTCAATATCTTGTTTTTCGCGCTCTTTCATAACAAAAATTTTGTTAA